AGACGAAGAAAAAAATATATAATAATTAATAATCAAGGCGATTATCATATATATCTTTTTTTACCATATAGAAAGATGAATAAGTCCATTATATACTCACTTAGATATATATACTGAGACCTATACTAATTTCATTTAAATTCGAATTTCATAAATATTAATTAATAAGAATTATAATTCTTAATTATAATCATTATAAGATCTCTTTATAAATAATTTATAAATAAGAATACTAGGTACAAATAATAAATCGAGGTATCCGTTCTATGATAACTTTCGACTTTCCTTCTGTGTTGGTGCCTTTAGTAGGCCTAGTACTCCCGGCAATGGCAATGGCTTCTTTATTTCTTCATGTTCAAAACAATAAGACTGTTTAGATCTGATAGGCCCAACTCTCATTCATTTGTTTCAAAACATAGACTTGTATCATAACGCAGATAACCATTTTTTGAAATATGGTATAACATTCCGCCGAACATAAAGGAGAGGCTTTTATGCTTATACCTGTAAAAAGATGATATATTAAGTCAAGGAATTCTATCGATTTGATTTCTATTTGAAAATATATCAGCATTGACGGATGGCTGAAATGTAAAGTTGGCGTATGTATATCGATGGGATCATACGAAGGGTATGTTATTATTTTAAATCGAACCAATTTCACGAATTCCTCTTAAAAGTTGACAGCAACCTAGTACTAGTTGATGAGAGTTACTTCGGAAACAAAAAGAATAAAGTCTGGGGTATTTTCTTAATTCCAATAAAACGAAACCGGATCAAGTATGAGTTGTCGATCAGAGCATATATGGATAGAACCTATAACGGGGTCTAGAAAAACAAGTAATTTATGCTGGGCCCTTATCCTTTTTTTAGGGTCATTGGGATTCTTATTGGTTGGAACTTCCAGTTATCTTGGTAGAAACTTGATATCTTTATTTCCGTCTCAGCAAATCCTTTTTTTTCCACAGGGGATCGTGATGTCTTTCTATGGGATCGCGGGTCTCTTTATTAGCTCCTATTTGTGGTGCACACTTTCGTTGAATGTAGGGGGTGGTTATGATCGATTTGATAGAAAAGAAGGAATAGTGTGTATTTTTCGTTGGGGATTTCCTGGAAAAAATCGCCGCATCTTCCTCCAATTCTTTATAAAGGATATTCAGTCCGTCAGAATAGAAGTTAAAGAGGGTATTTATGCGCGTCGTGTGCTTTATATGGACATCAGAGGTCAGGGGGCCATTCCCTTGACTCGTACTGATGAGAATGTTACTCCACGGGAAATTGAACAAAAAGCTGCCGAATTGGCCTATTTCTTGCGTGTACCGATTGAAGTATTTTGATATAATGATAGAAAAAATAATATTCATTACTTAAATGTAAATGAATTGGTTCTTTCGGGCATTCATCGAAAGGAGATACTTGCTTGGAATTTGACTCATTGCGATACCTGGAAACAATATTTTTTGATTGTTTTCTTCATTCGAATTCGAAGTGGATTCTTAATCTATTTCTTTATTCTTTCTCAATTCAAAGAAAAACTGCGAAATCACACACAAATAAAAAGCGAATAGATTCATAGGTTCGATACCTTGTAATAGAACTCATGCATGAGAGAAATATTGGATCGCATAGAGTTAACTAATGAGGTGGATTCATTAAAAATTCACAGATGAAATGAAAAATGGCAAAAAAGAAAGCATTCACTCCTCTTTTATATCTTGCATCTATAGTATTTTTGCCCTGGTGGATTTCTCTTTCATTTAATAAAAGTCTGGAATCTTGGGTTACTAATTGGTGGAATACTAGGCAATCCGAAATCTTTTTGAATGGTATTCAAGAAAAGAATATTCTAGAAAAATTCATAGAATTAGAGGAAATCTTTCTCTTGGAGGAAATGATCAAGGAATACTCGGAGACATATCTACAAAACCTTCGTATAGGAATTCACAAAGAAACGATCCAATTCATCAAGATACACAACGTGGATCGTATCCATACGATTTTGCACTTCTCGACAAATCTAATCTGTTTCATTATTCTAAGTGGTTATTCTATTTGGGGTAATGAAGAACTTGGCATTCTTAACTCTTGGGCCCGGGAATTCCTATATAACTTAAGTGACACAATAAAAGCTTTTTCTATTCTTTTATTAACTGATTTATGTATCGGATTCCATTCGCCCCACGGTTGGGAACTTATTATTGGGTCTGTCTACAAAGATTTTGGATTTGTTCATAATGAACAAATTTTATCTGGTCTTGTTTGTACTTTTCCAGTCATTCTAGATACACTTTTTAAATTTTGGATTTTCCGTTATTTAAATCGGGTTTCTCCGTCACTTGTAGTGATTTATCATTCAATGAATGATTGAAAAAAGATTCACTAATATTAATAGAATTCGAATGTTTCTTACTTTGTAGTTCGATATAAGCAAAGTGTAGAAAATCCTACTTACTCTTTCTATTTCTGCCCATCCCGAAGATTTATACATTATTCCAGTAAA